CTTTTTTTGTCTTAGTTTCCAAATTAAAGCATAGGAGTGTCTTATTCTGGTCTGAATTGCATCTTTATATATCTTATTTATATACTCTATACTATATTTAATTTACTGCAATATAGATTTGAAATCGATTTAGATTCTATATTTTTTATGATTTATTAATAGTTAAGATATTATTGATGGAATTATTATGCATGTAAAGTTTATTTTATGTGAGCCCGCTTAGCTCAGAGGTTAGAGCATCGCATTTGTAATGCGATGGTCATCGGTTCGACTCCGATAGCCGGCTTTTCTCTATTTTTTCTTTTCTATGTTTTTTTATATGTTGGTATATTTTGTATACCATACTATATATATATATTATTTATTATTCTATATTTCTATTATTCTATATTTCTATTCTTTTTTTTTTTCATGTTCGATTTTTTATACTAATAATTACTTACTCTTAATATTTTGGTTATTATAAAATTTTTATAAATAGAATTTATAAATTAGTATAAATTGTAAATAAAAAATTTTAAGCCTTTTTTTTATATTTATTTAGATAAAATAAAAAATGAAATATTAACTAAACTTAAATAGATACAAGAATTTATACATATACACTAAATACAATTAAGTACAATTAAGAATTAATTAATAGACTAAATAATTAATATACTAAATACAATTCAAATAATTATAAAAGATTTCATTTCAAAAAAAAAAATAATGAATATTAATACAAAAAAAGCAGGAGGAACTTCGGATACGTACATCTTTCATCTCGCTATTCCTTCTAGTGCCATTATTCGTTCTAGTACAATTAATAGAATGCTTCAGGGGATTTCGCTTCATTTATCATTTAGTTCAGTTTTAATTTCTAAAAAAAAATGAAATATCAATAACAATAAATAAGGAGTCTTTATGTCACGTTACCGAGGGCCTCGTTTCAAAAAAATACGACGTCTGGGGGTTTTACCAGGACTAACTAATAAAAAGCCTAGGGATCTTAGAAACCCATCACGTTCCGGGAAAAGATCTCAATATCGTATTCGTCTAGAAGAAAAACAAAAATTACGTTTTCATTATGGTATTACAGAGCGACAATTACTTAAATACTTTCGTATCGCTAGAAAAGCCAAAGGGTCAACAGGTCAGGTTTTACTCCAATTACTTGAAATGCGTTTGGACAACATCCTTTTTCGGTTGGGTATGGCTCCGACTATTCCTGGAGCCCGCCAATTAGTTAATCATAGACATATTTTAGTTAATGGTCGTATAGTAGATATACCAAGTTATCGTTGCAAACCTAACGATATTGTTATGGCAAGGGATAAGCAAAAATCCAAAGCTCTCGTTCAAAATTATCTAGATTCATCTCACAGCGAGGAATTACCAAAACATTTGACTCTTCACCCATTCCCATATAAAGGAGTAGTCAATCAAATAATAGATAATAAGTGGGTCGGTTTGAAAATAAACGAATTGCTAGTCGTAGAATATTATTCCCGTCAGACTTAAGTCTACCTTAAAAAAAAAGGTTTAGAAAAGGTTTCGGAAAAATAAGCCCCCCTTCGCCAAACAAAATTTATTTAAGATTAAGATAAGGAGTTTGATCCGGATTTTTCCCATTCATGTAGCATAGATCGACAGAGATCTTTTTATTTCTTGTCGACCTTATTCCCTAATTTTAGATATCGCAGCAATTAAATTAGAAATCGAAACTATATCTATATATAAACTATATATATATAATATATATATCTAGAATATATATAAAGATAGAAAGAAGGATCTACCTCTTGGTTGATTTGTTACGGTCAACGATGTTGGTGAGTTGGGTGAAGGTACGGAAAGAGAGGGATTCGAACCCTCGGTAAACAAAAGTCTACATAGCAGTTCCAATGCTACGCCTTGAACCACTCGGCCACCTCTCCTACACAACAATTATGACCCAGGAACAGAATGAATAGCGAGTTATTCATATTTTTGTTTGGGTTGGCTAGGTAAGGTACAACTAACCAATTCTAACTAAAAAAATATCCCATTTTTGATAAAGATCTTTATTTCAATTCAAAATTCAAGGCTCGGGTCGGGGATTCAAATAAAAAAGTTTTTCTTGTGAAAGGCTATAGTAAAAAGATATATTGTTCATATTTGCGAAGATGATGTTCCCACCCTTTTCTGATATACTATATATACATATACGGGATTAAATCAATGAATTGGAAGGAATCAACGGATTGGTGACTTTTTCTTTTTTCGACTATGATTAATGAATACCTTTCGATCATGATTCCCTTTAAACTTAAACGACGATTCCATAAAAATTAGAAAATTCCTTTCTTTTAAATTCAAGTTTTCACCAAAAAAATCGATTATTTCATAGATCGCTTACAAATTCATGACTCATCCTGGGTCTATTTGATTGTATAATGCACTATGCACATAACATAAACAAAATAGACGGTTATTCTATTTACTTACAAGAATCATTATTCGATTCTTTTTCCCTCCCTTTTTGGATAAAAATTCAATCAAAGCCTTTCGCCCGAATCTATAGGAAAAATTCCTCGATTCTTCAGCTTCCATCAAATAGGACTAGTCCGCCCATTGGTCTACTACATTTTTGTTGGATGAATTCGAATCGTATTCAAATATTGATTATTGATTCCTGCAAAACAAAAAGGAGCAATTTGAGTCTTTGAATATGAGTAGTAGTAGAGGTTTCGTATCTTTACATTTTTTTTGATATAAATATTATATTGAATTTCTTTTTTTTATGAATCTTTTTTATGCAATTTTGTATTGTACAATTCCTTTCTTTGTAGGACCATTCCCCCTAGGTAGGGGGAATGAAAAGAATTTTAGAATGGATTGGTACCTATGCCTAGATCACGGATAAATGGAAATTTTATTGATAAGACCTTTTCAGTTGTGGCCAATATTTTATTACGAATAATTCCAACAACTTCAGGCGAAAGGGAGGCATTTACCTATTACAGAGATGGTGTGATTTGATTCTTTTTTCCCCCAGTCTTTTGTATGAGATGTATGAGAAAGACAAAAATTTCGGGATAGAAAGAAAAACTATTATAATTTTGATAGATTATTGAAATAAATCTACGCTTGTTGAAGGTGAAGTTTAGAAATAGAACAATTCCTTCTGTCGTGTATCCCCGATTAATGCAGCCTCATATGCTTCCATTATCCATTTTAGTATTGAGCGAAAGGTTACACCTATCGGTTCTGTATTACAGGTCAATCCCACTCTACTAGTCCTAATAGGCAGCATAGGGGAAAAGCACTACACCTCGAAATCAACAAGACGAAAGCTTTGTTAAAAATTACTTACCCCCCTTCCTTATCTGGATTGGGACTTAAAAGAATGGTTGGGACAACAAATATCCATCTCGTTCGTACCTTGGATACCCATATAACCATCAAAGACTGTTGAAGTGACTAATTCCTGGAAATTAGGGGGCGTTGAGGACAAAGAAATTGTTGGAGTTACCATTTCTATCTAGTACCAACACGTTTGATGTTAAAAAAAGCTCCCGCGCAGGAAGGTTGGCTAGAAATTTCGTGCAAAAAAACTAGCCCCGCTCAATTCATAATGAGAATAATCGATACGTGGAATCAAAAACGATTGAAATATTCTCATTATGCATAGAAAGGAGGAGCCGTATGAGATGAAAATCTCACGTACGGTTCTGGAACGGAGATTCTTTTAATCGAATGACGACCGTAACGGATGTCAGCTCAATCCGAAGGAAATTATGCAGAAGCTTTACAGAATTATTATGAAGCTATGCGACTAGAAATTGATCCCTACGATCGAAGTTATATACTCTATAACATAGGCCTTATTCACACAAGTAATGGGGATCATACGAAAGCTTTAGAATATTATTTTAGGGCACTTGAACGAAACCCATTCTTACCACAAGCGTTTAATAACATGGCCGTGATCTGTCATTACGTGCGACTATCTCCACTATAGAAAGATAAAAGGAAAGATAAAAATCTTCTAGTAAAAAGAAAAAGAAAAAAGGCTCTCTACATATGCATCGTCACAAACAACGATTTTTATGAGCTGTAGCAAGGAACGAAACTTCATATGAGTCGAAAATATGAAGAAATAAAATATGCCTAGATACTTTATTCTATGGATAAAAAATCGAATTGATAGAGAAGAAGCACCGTAAAGATCAATTAACGAGGTTTGGGCTTAATACATTAAGAACTGCTTACTTATGCCATCCATAATAGAAGATAGATAAAAGTTAGTAATCTGCTTATGTAATAGAGGCGATCCACTAAGGTATTGAGCAGCGGTGTAGGATCAGATCCCAAAGATAGTAAGCTTTTCTTTCTTATGCAGGAAAGAAAGCCTTTTTCAAGGATTCTATATAAATTTAGATATGAAACCGAGATAGTTACCTTGCAGAAAATGTTACCGAAAAGAGGAAATGTCCATCCTTTATTCGTCTGAAGGTGGGATAAAAGATAAAACAAAAACGAATTCGAAATTTAAATTCAAGTTTGAAACTCATGCGATTAACTTCTTTTGGTTAACCCCCAGAAACCGAAAAGCGAGATAGATCTAGGTGAAATCTCATTCCGTTCGATAGGTAAAATGGATACCAAAAGAATTGACTGTTGAGCCGTATGAGTTAGGAAACTCTCAAGTACGGTTCTAAGGGAAGGATTCCTCTATTCCGACCGAGGAGAGCAGGCCATTCGACAGGGAGATTCTGAAATTGCGGAGGCTTGGTTCGATCAAGCCGCTGAATATTGGAAACAAGCTATAGCGCTTACTCCTGGTAATTATATTGAAGCACATAATTGGTTGAAGATCACGAGGCGTTTCGAATAAACAATTTCGAATTTTTTGGATATTCTATTTGTTCGAATTAATTTAATTAATTAATGTTCTACCTATGAGTTAACTAAAATAGGATCATTCCTACGGGAAGAACCAATCAAAGAATTTCATTATATCCCTTCTCAGATCG